GTGGAGAGGAAGAAGGAATCGGGCCCCCTTCACTCACTCTTTTAAAGACAGAGAAAGAAAGCGTAGGATCATCTCTCCAGATACTCAATCTTTTATTCCAGCTTTTGATTCTGAGAGATGGAGCTCTAGAAATGAAGTTCCAAACAGTATTGGTTTTCTGCCACTGAGACTGAACATTCACCCGTCTTTGGTGATCTGTATCTCGAAACACACCTTATACAAGAAAATTTCAGTTTCATTGAATGAATTAAAATCATAATCTGAATAAGAGTATAATACTATATATTTCTTATTACATTACTGGAAAAGATGACTTTTTTTCTGCAATTATAGAGGAAACCTTATCTTTTATACTCCATGGGCTTATCTAAGCAATGAAAGGCGATGCGCTTTCTCTGAACATGGATTGCCCTTTCCTGATTGACCTTATCGAAAGGATGGAGGAGAAGAAAAAGCTTTATCCCACAGGAAAACCTGTCCCACAGCAACTCCCACAAAGGCTGAAGAAGACTCCTATCCTCTCTGGCTCACTGAGCAAGCTAGCTAGTCAGTGAGCCAGGTTGTCTCTTCCCTACCCATGGATTCAGCAGCAGTTCGAAAGGTTGACCTATTCAGGAATCTCCGGATCTATGCTTATTTTCAACTCCCCTCTCCTTTCAGTCGAGTTTGACCTCCGCTCCCCTCTCCTTCACGCTTTCCCCTAACCCGAGAGTGAAGCCGGGTATCGACGCTTTCAGTCTGATATCGCTTTCAAGAAGGTTTCGAAGTCACGAAACTCAAAAAATCATAAGAGAAGAAAGGTCCACAGAAGGGAAGTAGTACGCCCGGTTCACGAGGTTCTACCACTGCAGGGCCCAATCATAGTCAAAAGAAGAGTCAGGGTGTTTTTGGGGCAAAACCTCACTCATATCAGCAAGAAGGGTAATATTCATATATAGCGTCTTTATTAAGGTATAAATATGGTAATCTAAGGGTAATCTGGGGCAAAACCTCACAAAAAAAAGAAAAGTCAGTTAAGAGGACACCGGGACGCTTCCCAAGTATCTTCGGGATAGGCCAGTTTCCGATGTGTCTGTCCGAACAATAAAGGAAAGAATCCCATTTTATGACAAATCTAGTTCGATGGCTCTTCTCCACTAACCACAAGGATATAGGGACTCTCTATTTCATCTTCGGTGCCATTGCTGGAGTGATGGGCACATGCTTTTCAGTACTGATTCGTATGGAATTAGCACGACCCGGTGATCAAATTCTTGGTGGAAATCATCAACTTTATAATGTTTTAATAACGGCTCACGCTTTTTTAATGATCTTTTTTATGGTTATGCCCGCGATGATAGGTGGATTTGGTAATTGGTTTGTTCCGATTCTGATAGGTGCACCTGACATGGCATTTCCCCGATTAAATAATATTTCATTCTGGTTGTTGCCCCCAAGTCTCTTGCTCCTATTAAGCTCAGCCTTAGTAGAAGTGGGTAGCGGGACTGGGTGGACGGTCTATCCGCCCTTAAGTGGTATTACCAGCCATTCTGGAGGAGCAGTTGATTTAGCCATTTTTAGTCTTCATCTATCTGGTGTTTCATCCATTTTAGGTTCTATCAATTTTATAACTACTATCTTCAACATGCGTGGACCTGGAATGACTATGCACAGATTACCCTTATTTGTGTGGTCCGTTCTAGTAACAGCATTCCTACTTTTATTATCACTTCCGGTACTGGCGGGGGCAATTACCATGTTATTAACCGATCGAAACTTTAATACAACCTTTTTTGATCCCGCTGGTGGAGGAGACCCCATATTATATCAGCATCTTTTTTGGTTTTTCGGTCATCCAGAGGTCTATATTCTCATTCTGCCTGGATTCGGTATCATAAGTCATATCGTTTCTACTTTTTCGGGAAAACCGGTCTTCGGGTATCTAGGCATGGTTTATGCCATGATCAGTATAGGTGTTCTTGGATTTCTTGTTTGGGCTCATCATATGTTTACTGTGGGCTTAGACGTTGATACCCGTGCTTACTTCACCGCAGCTACCATGATCATAGCGGTACCCACTGGAATCAAAATATTTAGTTGGATCGCTACCATGTGGGGGGGTTCGATACAATACAAAACACCCATGTTATTTGCTGTAGGGTTCATCTTTTTGTTCACCATAGGAGGACTCACTGGAATAGTCCTGGCGAATTCTGGGCTAGACATTGCTCTACATGATACTTATTATGTGGTTGCACATTTCCATTATGTACTTTCTATGGGAGCCGTTTTTGCTTTATTTGCAGGATTTTACTATTGGGTGGGCAAAATCTTTGGTCGAACATACCCTGAAACTTTAGGTCAAATCCATTTTTGGATTACTTTTTTCGGGGTTAATCTGACCTTCTTCCCCATGCATTTTTTAGGGCTTTCGGGTATGCCACGTCGCATTCCAGATTATCCAGATGCTTACGCAGGATGGAATGCCCTTAGCAGTTTTGGCTCTTATATCTCCGTAGTT